AATATTACAATGATGTAATAAAAAAAGAATCAATGAAAAGAGATAGTCTAATTCCAATTAGGAATTCCTTGGGACCTTTAGGATTAGGAAGAACCCCTCAAATTGCGCATTTTTATTCATTTTACCATTTAATAACTTATAATCAGATCTCGGTAACTAAATATTTACAACTTGACAATTTCAAACAGACTTTTCAAGTGCTTAAATATTATTTAATGGATGAAAATGGTAGGGTTTCTATTTATAGTAATCCCGATCCGCGCGGTAACATCGTTTTGAATCCATTCAATTTGAATTGGAATTTTCTCCATCATAATTATTGTGAAGAAGCGTCTAGAATAATTAGCCTTGGGCAGTTTATTTGTGAAAATTTATGTATAGCCAAAAACGGACCGCACTTAAAATCGGGTCAAGTTCTAATTGTTCAAATTGACTCTGTAGTAATAAGATCAGCTAAAGCTTATTTGGCCACTCCGGGAACAACCGTTCATGGCCATTATGGAGAAATCCTTTACGAAGGAGATACATTAGTTACATTTATATATGAAAAATCGAGATCTAGGGATATAACGCAAGGTCTTCCAAAAGTGGAACAAGTGTTAGAAGTGCGTTCGATTGATTCAATATCGATGAACCTAGAAAAGAGAATTGAGGGTTGGAACAAGAGTATAACAAAAATTATTGGAATTCCTTGGAGATTCTTGATTGGTGCTGAGCTAACTATAGTGCAAGGGCGTATCTCTTTGGTTAATAAGATCCAAAAAGTTTATAGATCTCAGGGGGTGCAGATTCATAATCGACATATAGAAATTATTGTGCGTCAAATAACATCAAAAGTGTTGGTTTCAGAAGAGGGAATGTCTAATGTTTTTTCACCCGGAGAACTGATTGAATTGTTGCGGGCGGAACGAACAGGGCGCGCTTTGGAAGAAGCGATCTGTTACCGAGCTATCTTATTGGGAATAACGAAAGCATCTCTAAATACTCAAAGTTTTATATCCGAAGCAAGTTTTCAAGAAACTGCTCGAGTTTTAGCAAAAGCCGCTCTCCGGGGTCGTATCGATTGGTTGAAAGGTCTGAAAGAGAACGTTGTTCTAGGGGGGATGATACCCGTTGGTACGGGATTCAACGGATTAGTGCAACGTTCAAGGCAACATACCAACATTCCTTTGGAAACCAAAAACAATAAACTATTCGAGGCAGAAATGCGAGATATTTTGTTCCACCACAGAGAATTATTTGATTTTTTCATTTCAAGGAATTTACACGATACACTGAGACAATCATTTCGAGGGTTGAATGATTCCTAAGAGCGGATTCACCCCCTTTCTTTTTAGCTATTTGTATTTGCGGTCATTTTTTTTTTATTTTTATTTGGTATATAGTAATAAAGATAATAAAATAACAAATAGAATAGAAAGAAATTAATATTAATGGTTTGAATCGTGTATCAATGGCCAATATCCGTTAGAGGTAGAAACGAAGGTTCCATCGGAACAATTATTTATTTCTATTTCAGGGCACCCCGTCTCTCTTTTTTTTAATAAAAAGAAAGGAGGTGTGGATAAATAAATGACAAGAAGATATTGGAACATCCATTTGGAAGAAATGATGGAAGCAGGAGTTCATTTTGGTCATGGTACTAGTAAATGGAATCCTAGAATGGAACCTTATATCTCTTCAAAGCGTAAAGGTATTCATATTATAAATCTTATTAGAACTGCCCGTTTTTTATCAGAAGCTTGTGATTTAGTTTTTGATACAGCAAGTAGGGGAAAGCAATTCTTAATTGTTGGTACCAAAAATAAAGCAGCCGATTCAGTAGCACGGGCTGCAATAAGGGCCCGTTGTCATTATGTTAATAAAAAATGGCTAGGCGGTATGTTAACGAATTGGTATACTACGGAAACGATACTTCATAAGTTCAGGGACTTGAGAACGGAACAAAAGATGGGGAGACTCAATCGTCTTCCGAAAAGAGATTCAGCTATGTTGAAGAGACAATTATCTCACTTGCAAACATATCTGGGCGGGATCAAATATATGACTGGATTACCCGATATTGTAATAATCGTTGATCAGCAAGAAGAATATACGGCTCTTCGAGAATGTATGATTTTGGGAATTCCAACGATTTGTTTAATCGATACAAATTGTGACCCAGATATCGCTGATATTTCGATCCCAGCAAATGATGACGCGATAGCTTCAATCCGATTAATTCTTAACAAATTAGTATTTGCAATTTGTGAGGGTCGTTCTAGTTATATACGAAATCCTTGATTCATATTAATAATGAATAATAAAATAAAAAAATTCTTTTGGGAACTCCATAGATTTATGAAATCGGTTATGATTCCTAAAAGAGATACAAGTAACTAGGGATATTATGTAATTAATTGGTATACAAATATATATAAGTCAATTAGGCAAGTCGAAAAAAGAGAAGGTTGAATCCAAATAATTCTTTTTAAAGTTCTATTTTTTTCAGAGGGCAATATGAATGTTCTATTATGTTATATCAACACACTAAAAGGCTTATACGATATATCCGGTGTGGAAGTCGGCCAACATTTCTATTGGAAAATAGGAGGTTTTCAAGTCCATGCCCAAGTAATTATTACTTCTTGGGTTGTAATTGCTATCTTATTAGGTTCAGCCATTATAGCTGTTCGTAATCCACAAACCATTCCTACTGACAGTCAGAATTTCTTCGAATATGTTCTTGAATTCATTCGAGATGTGAGCAAAACTCAGATTGGCGAAGAATACAGTCCATGGGTTCCCTTTATTGGAACTTTGTTTCTATTTATTTTTGTTTCGAATTGGTCGGGTGCTCTTTTACCTTGGAAAATCATACAGTTACCTCATGGGGAATTAGCCGCGCCTACAAATGATATAAATACTACTGTTGCTTTAGCTTTACTCACGTCAGTAGCATATTTCTATGCGGGTCTTAGTAAAAAAGGATTAGGTTATTTTGGTAAATACATTCAACCAACTCCAATCCTTTTACCCATTAATATTTTAGAAGATTTCACAAAACCCCTATCACTTAGTTTTCGGCTTTTCGGAAATATATTAGCTGATGAATTAGTAGTTCTTGTTCTTGTTTCTTTAGTACCTTCCGTGGTTCCTATACCCGTCATGTTACTTGGATTATTTACAAGCGGTATTCAAGCTCTTATTTTTGCAACTTTAGCTGCGGCTTATATAGGCGAATCCATGGAGGGTCATCATTGACTAGTTTTCGAAATAGTCTTTTTTTAGTTTAAGCCTTACGCAATATATGTGCGTATCAAGATAATCTGCTTAAGGAGCATAATATATAAAAATAAATAGATAAATTATATAAATATAAACTCTATAAAGTATAGAAGTAATAGTAAAAAATAAGATATTAGCGGTATTAGGGAATTGCAACAAACAAAAGGGGAAGTAAAAAAAAGGAAAGAGATCGAAAAGATCTTTTTCCTAAAATTCCAGTTCGGTCTATTTATCCCCCCCCCAATGAATACTATCTTTATATTGTTTTGTTCATTTAATTCCAATATTCAATATTATTAGATATTAGTAATCATAATCTGAATAATAATTAGGATTGTAATACTTATAGTATTATAGTGTGCTATTTTAAAAAAGATGCTATTGTTATATAGAAAAATTCCCATTCAAGTTGATTTCATCCAATTAAACGGTTGACCAAAAGAGAATTTTAATAAATAATAAATTACCTGAACTTAGATCAATCAAATACTTCTATTTCGATGCAACGATTCGATCTAACGAATTTGTCCATGTAGATTGATTGTACCTGCGTCGGCGAGTAAAAAAAGAAAAAATAAAGATTTACAAAAAACTAAATTCAAATTTATAAAAAAAAAAATGGATTGGTTAGGGTGGGCCGAACTAGATGTATGTACTCTAATTAGTATAAGACAACTCTTGTGAATGTTTCGAAGAATGATTCTATAATCCGATTGAATGTAAGATATGAATGGTTGATTTACGTTATCCAAGAAACACATGTATATGTAATATTAGATATTAATTAGTTATATATGTAATATCTAAGCGGCTCTATTACTGTGAATTTAGATAGGAATTCCAATGGAATCCCCTCCATTTCCTTTGTAGTTGTGAATTGAATATTAAATGAATAAAATAAAGTGACTATTGAATAAAGAGATTCAATCAAGAAAATAAGAAAAAACGAAAAATTCAAAAAGAATGGTATGGATTCAAAAAAATTCTGTGAATAAAAACTAAAAAATAAATATCGAAGCCGTTCTGATGATTCAATAATAATATTATTACTTCAATTCCGAGTTCTTATTTCCTAAGACTGTATAGATCTTAGCGATGGAATAATTAAGTCATAATTTATTGGTTGATTGTATCATTAACTATTTACTTATTTTGGTGTGAGGAACTTATCATGAATCCACTGATTTCTGCCGCTTCCGTTATTGCTGCTGGTTTGGCCGTCGGGCTTGCTTCTATTGGACCTGGGGTTGGTCAAGGTACTGCTGCGGGCCAAGCTGTAGAAGGGATCGCGAGACAGCCCGAGGCAGAGGGAAAAATACGAGGTACTTTATTGCTTAGTCTGGCTTTTATGGAAGCTTTAACAATTTATGGACTGGTTGTAGCGTTAGCACTTTTATTTGCGAATCCCTTTGTTTAATCCGAAAAAAAAATACGTATTTTTTATTAGTTTATTTCCTTGGACTTACTGCTTTTTTTGAATTCGATTAGGATTTCACTCCTCCAATTATTTGGTGGGACACTAACCCATGGGAAGGACTGGTTGGAGAATGGGGAATTAGCAGAACGACTCGCCTTCTTCCTTCCCATTGTTAGTCCAATGGAATAGTTTTTTAGGAAGTGTTACAACAAACGAGATATTTCGCAATTGACATGACATAAGCATAAGGCCTGGGACTTAATTCTAATAATACTAAGTATCACTTTTTTTCTCAATTGGAAATTTCCAATTGAGA